TAGCTTCTGTTGAATGAATTCCTGACCCTTCCATGCTCTTACCTGGAAACAGGGCTTGAAGAGCTTTCTTTCAAGCTTAATGGAGTAAGCTATGTTTCCCGTCCTTATCTTGGGACTGGCTAGCACTCCTTCCTTAAAAGCTGCTGTTCAATCCGCTTCTCTTTGTCTCTTTCTCTTCGTTCTCTTATATCCTGTTTTGGCAGATCGGGTGATAACTAAAAAATGTTCTCGCACTCCGCTTTCCATAGTAGCTTTAGAGTGCGAAGAAAGTAGGTTCATAATGAGAAAGGGATTTGCTCAGTTTCCATTGCGGGCGGGTCTACTGCTCTTACCGCCGATGCTGCGCCCTTAGCCCCCAAAGGGAGGTGGTAATAAACCTTCCGCTCAACAGCTATTCTGATTTCCGAAAAAGACTTTCTTATGAAAGAAAGAACTTCGAAACGATCATGCCAAAGGGAACAAATAAAGGCATCACATAAGGAATCGGGCAAAGCCTAAATAGCTAGATGCTGAGCAACTGAAATTCGATTCCATATTACATTCCTCCTTTGTGCCTATTGGTCACTAGAAGATTGAAGACGCTTAGTGTGAAAGGTTATCAGATCTCGAGCTAAGCTTTAGGATTGAAAAACCTTGCTTCTTTGCCTACTGTAATAAATTCCTTCGCTTACATCAATTCTATTCAAAAAGCTGTAGACGGAAAAGAGGCTTTAGCCCGATATTTGCTTAATGAGACCCCTTGTTAACTGGTTCTCAGGTGTATTCAATAACATTCAGACCTTTTTAGGTACGTAGTTGCTCGACCAAACAAGCAACGGACTGAGCGCTTTAGTTTGATTGCTGGGATCGAAGGCAGAAAAAGCCGGTTCGATAGAGCAAGGGACTTCTCCTTATACGGGGACTGGGGATAATAACAACTCCTAGCCTGGCACTACTGATACGAATCTACCAGGAGAAAGATTAGGGAATAAAAAAGTCTATTTACATTGACTATATTGTAAGGTGATTATAGAGGAATATTACAGGAATCCTCCAAAGCAGCTAGATTTTCTTCTGCCTGGCTTGAACTGAAAGGGGGACTTCGCTAGTTTCTCAGTTTAAAAGGCAGAAGTAGGGGCAACTTCCTTCCTTAGGTGCACCCCCTCTTTGAGGGGTGAGTGCCTTATGAAAGCACCGCAATCCATTGGTTTTTCTTCCCACTTCAAATTATGTTTTATCTTCGCGGGAACATCGTTGGGAGCTAGATCCCTAGTTCTCACAGGGAGGAGTTTTTTTCTTTAAGCGAGAAGAAACTGCAATTTCATAAGCAAAGAATACTACCTTTTCTGATAGATGAGATTAGCGTCTCCCGAGCTATTGGCTTTTCTTAGAAAGATATCCTCTCTTCCCGGGCGGATGAACAAAAGTTTTTTGCTATCGAGTAGTCTTAGAGGGGTGACTGGCTAGGGAAGGCGAAGCTAGAAAGCGAGGTAGAGGAAGTCCTTGAATTCCATCTGCAGTAGGTCGAGTCAGCCCTTTTCGGAAGCTGAAAATCGTATGTGAACAAAATAGGATGTGATCTTTGAAAGAAGTAGCTGCTCTCTTCACTGCATCCCCGAATCCGACCGCCAATAAGATAAGAGTGATCAGAATACTCCGGGGAAGGCATTAGCAGCGCAGGGATGCGACACAACACACCCTTGCAGGTTGTTTAAAAAGGCACCGATTCACGTGCTTTGGCTATTGCCATGCTCCATGATGAAAGAAGCATCGGCTTAAGCAAAGTAATGAATAGAAGACCCAAAACAAAACGCCTTTGGTTACCAGAAGCCGTACCAGCTTAAACCTTTTCCTTGGACTACGTTTACTCAAAATCCGCCAGCCCGGAGATGCTTATGCTTAGAACGGATTCAAAGAAAGAAAGGAATGCTAGTGAATGCGCTCCTGTAATGCATATGAAAGTAAACGAACACTTCCACCGGTTCCCTTCTGTAGGATTCCTTATTAGTCATTAGTCGGGACTCGTAGCTTCTTCCCTTCCACCATTCTCTAAGCTCTAAGGCTGCTCTGTCTGTCTGACTGATTAATGCATTGATTCCCGGGGATTTGGAAGTTCATCTTAGGGTTTTAGAAGAGATGTTGCTTATCCTTCTAAGCTAAGATCGGGCTTACTTCTTTCATACTTCCGTTGAGGAGAGGGGATATGGCAGCTCCTAGGTGTTGGATTATCTTACCTTTCATGGCTTTGCCTCTAGCTACTAAAGGATTGAGATTCGATTCTATATGTTATTTTGATTTCAACGTCGTAACCCCTTGACTAAGCTACTGACCTCAGGGCAGGGATTGGGAATAGTTCATCCCTTCAATGGCATTTCATCACTAAGTTCCTAGGGGGAAGAGATGGGACTTTTTTCTTTCCAACTTCCTTGCCGCTGTAAGAGATTTCAAACACTTAGCTTTCCTAAGTAGAAAGCCTGTAGCTTCAACTTAACCAACTATGCATACGAACTTACCTGATTTG